GTCCCTTCTATTAAGAAGACCACCCGGTCGCGAAGCTTATCCAGGAGACGTTTTTTATTTGCATTCCCGCCTTTTGGAAAGAGCCGCTAAACCAAGTTCTCGTTTAGGCGAAGGAAGTATGACTGCTTTACCAATAGTTGAGACTCAATCTGGGGACGTTTCGGCTTATATTCCCACTAATGTAATTTCCATTACAGATGGGCAAATCTTCTTATCCGCGGATTTATTCAATGCTGGAATCCGTCCAGCTATTAATGTGGGTATTTCCGTCTCCAGAGTAGGATCCGCAGCTCAAATTAAAGCCATGAAACAAGTAGCCGGCAAATTAAAATTAGAATTGGCTCAATTTGCAGAGTTAGAAGCCTTTGCACAATTCGCTTCCGATCTAGATAAAGCTACTCAGAATCAATTGGCAAGAGGTCAACGATTACGGGAGTTGCTCAAACAATCCCAATCATCCCCTCTCGCGGTGGATGAACAGATAGTTACTATTTATACCGGAACGAATGGATATCTTGATCAATTAGAAATTGGACAGGTAAAGAAATTTATTGTTCAGTTACGTACCCATTTAAGAACGAATAAGCCTCAGTTCCAAGAAATCATATCTTCTACCAAGGTATTCACCGAGCAAGCGGAAGCCCTTTTGAAAGAGGCTATTCAGGAGCAGATGGAACTATTTCTACTTCAGGAACAAACATAAAGAAATTGGTCATTTCATTTGGTAGAGTCTCTTAGTACGACATAAATTGTTGAGAAAAGAAATGGCTCTGATTCGAATCATTCCAAATATGTTTCTTGGAATAGCAATCCAAACAAAATAGATGTAAATAAATTGCGTCCAATAGGATTTGAACCTATACCAAAGGTTTAGAAGACCTATGTCCTATCCATTAGACAATGGACGCTTCTCGTCCCGATTCTCTTCTTTCTTATTCCTCCTTTCCATTCCCTGTTTGGATAAAAAGGGAAACAATCTGATTGTATGCGTCTTAGGGAATAAAGACGCATATTCAAATCAATGATGGATGTATTATGATTCAGATCGAGCGGGTAGCGGGAATCGAACCCGCATCGTTAGCTTGGAAGGCTAGGGGTTATAGTCGACGTCGATTCATCACTATTAACGTCTCTAATTCAAAACCGAACATGAAACTTTGGTTTCATTCGGCTCCTTTATGGAATAAAGGATAGATTCCCCGATTTAGGGCGTAAAGTAACCTAAACGAAAAAATTGACGATGTATGATATTAGTATGGAAATGGAAAGGTATGGAAAGAAAAGAAGGAAGTCATAGCAAATCGGAATAAGAAAAATTCGATCCATAACACCTATGTCAGCTTTTCTGTCTGAATGTATCCAAAGCTACTCGCTTTCTAGATGATCCCTCTAGAGGAGGGGTATTATAAAAACCCTTCTAGTTACTTCGTTCCCTATTTCTACTGACATGAATCCTTAGGAAAAGAATCTGATTTCTACCGAGCTGAAACAATATATGCCGATGGCCCCGGTAAACCGAAGTCATCCTTTAATAGCTATTTGGCTTCAATCTCCCCTTTACAAAAATCGAAGATCTAGTTACGATTAGAAATACACTTTTGTATCTTCATCCATGGATCTTTTACTCATACTTATCTAATTGGAAAACTCAAAAAATTATGCTTCGCAATTCCATAATCCCAGTTTTTGGATGCAAATCACGAAAATTATATTCTTCCCCAATTGTGGCATTGATAGGAAAGGGTTAAACCCTTATAAGAAATAAAGTTTTTGATCGGAATATGAATGTATCAAACCGAAAGAACCCTTAACTATTTCAGTTGGTAATAGAACGAATCACACTTTTACCACTAAACTATACCCGCTACATTGTGATTATTGTATAGGAATGGCCCATTTGTCGAACAAGGAGATGAGGCGCGATCAAGATATTGTGAATATTAGAGTGCTGACATGCACTGTCTCCGGGGATACTTGATGAAATAGGGCAAGAGGATAAATAAAAAACCTTTTTGTTTTGCTGTAGAAGTCGTTACTCAGAGGTCCGATAGAATCGGCGAGGTTGGAACAGAAAAATCAGTTTTGTGCAATAATATATATAGTTAAGTTATAGTTCCATTTTTTTTTTTTTTTTGCTCAAGCGTTTATTCAAACAAAACAAAGCTTGTCTCTTGAGTACTTGAGGGAACAGACATACGCTTTTCCCATTCCAATAAAAAAAAAGCAACGATGAATCAAAGGAAAAATACGGAAATAACAATATATATAATAAATTTCCTTCATATCATAGAAATCGAAATAGCTCTTGTTGCTGCTTCAACTCACTAACATATTGAGTTTTCCAATTTCTCATTTTAGGTTAGGTTGATTTTAGGTTAGGTTGAAAAGGGGGGGAATGGCCTGGCCAGTGCCTAGCCAGGCCGGGAGAACAAAAGAAGAACCTTTCGGACGAAATAAAATCAAAGAGGGATCTTTTTTTCCTTTAGAGATACCTGTTTTGAATGGTTGTATAACTAGGATTTCTTATACAATTCATATATATCTCTAGAATAAAGAAAAAGAAATATCAATCTTTACTTCACACGTCGTGTCACATATGAATTATTCATTTTTTGCAATTTGGAGAGATGGCTGAGTGGACTAAAGCGGCAGATTGCTAATCTGTTGTACGAGCTATTCGTACCGAGGGTTCGAATCCCTCTCTCTCCGTTTCCTACGCTCACTTGATATTTATCTTTCTAATTCTATAAACCCCGAGTTTCTTTGGTTTGGTTGGATTGATGATTTCATTTAGATAAATGAAATGTATGGAATAGATAAAATTTGAAGTTAAGAAGATGGATTTAGAAACCAAACAAAAAAAGGAAAGAAAAAATCCATTATTCTTTATTCTTCGCGTCCAGGATTACGTCCTGGGTCATTAGACAGGAATCCGAAGATGAAGAGCGAAACAAAGAATATCACCACCGTATAAACGAACAGTTTGAGAGTAAGCATTACAAATCTCCAAGACCTGTTGGGGGAGAAAAAGGGAATAGATTCTCAACCTTTGTACCATCTCATTTTTTGACACCAAGAAACGAAGTGGTTTTTAGAAAAAAAGGAATTAACAGGAATTCAATTCATTTGTATTGTAATAAAATAAGGTTCTGATTCCTTCGTTACCAAAAAAATCTCGTCATACCTACAATGCGATTTGTTGATATTGCATTGCGGGGGATCAGAATACCGTATACGCTCCATGGATGGAGGGCCAGAATGAGGAAATGAGGTGATCCGGATTCACGGAGTCTATCGAAGAATGTTCAATGTTTGAATCGAGGGTTCTTGTCTTAATGCACTACTTATCTCATCTTTCTTGGTAAAATATTTTTTTGAATAAATCGTGAATCTTTCTAGAACAGTATTAAGGATCTCATCGAAAACTTACAGCAGCTTGCCACACAAAGGCTAAGAGAAAAAAGAGCACAGGTATGACCGGCATAAAATCCACGATTGGGTTCAAAAAAGCATAAGCCTCGGGCAATTTTGCGAAGAAAAAACCACTCGGCTGAAGGGCAGAATTAAGACAGATACAGATTAAACTAAAGATATTAGGCATAACAAATATTTTGTTCTTAGAATAATATCATTTTTATTGAGTTATTGATTGATTTGATGTAAGGGAAAAAATCAAGAAAGAGGGTAGGTAAAAAAGTCCTTCTTTCTTTGAATTCCCCCAATCAAAGATCCTTCAATTGTCAAATTGAATTATACGGAATCATACTTTCATACAATATCTTAATTATCTTAATTTAATTATATGTAATGATCAATGAATTGAGTTTTATTCCGGATCTACACGTGTCGAATCTCAGCAACAACTTCTTTCTTCCATAGATACTGGGCTGGAATTGACGAACACTCGATACCAATATTAATGTATATTCGTGTTTGAATAGAAACATAAATGGGGCGTGGCCAAGCGGTAAGGCAACGGGTTTTGGTCCTGTTACTCGGAGGTTCGAATCCTTCCGTCCCAGATTAATTCCATCTTAACTTAACAAATCTTATTTGTTCTCTTTAATCATCTAAATTTCTATTTAGGAGGTTCATGTTGGATACAATGTAATCGTAATCTATTCTTTATTTCTAGTTTTTTTCTTTCTAGTTTGGTTTTTAATGTTAATGATTCTTTTCTGAATTAGACTTTACCTTTCTATTCTGTTTCCTACACACGGAATCCACTTTCAATGACTGACACACGTATGAAAAATCCATGATTGTGGTATAGGCGTGGGGGGAGCATAGACATGGATCCATTGAGAAGATATTTTTTTCTTGAATTTAATTCAAAATTGGATTATTCAGTCTATGTCCGTACCGTTCATATTGGAGTTAGTTAGTCAAAAGAAACTTTATGTTTAAATCCATGAAATTCTTATTCCTGCATGATCCATTCTGAGTCGAAATGTGAAAGAAACCTCTTCTATCTTCTAACTTTTAATTAATGGTAAAGCAGATATGGTAATCGTATCTCATTTAATAATTATCCCAATTTCTAATTCATTTTATTTTGATTCTAATAGGGGTTCGGGTTCGTGATACCAATTCCATCAACGGGATTCGAGTTCCTAAGACTTGACTAAAATGAAAAATGGGAAGAAAAAGCGGATCTGGACCTATTTTGTTTTGCACTTTTACGTGTCTGGTACTGGTATAGCACGCAGCTTATACAGCTTATAAGAAAAGAAGATAAGAAAAGAAGATTCTTTTGTTGGTTGACCGGGTATGCATGATTCCTAATCCAGATGAAATGCAGATGAAATGTTTTTTAGATATGTGCTGATCAGCAATGGAAGGTATCAATTGCAATATCTGTGGCTATTCCCGATTTCATCAACAAACAATCAAGTTCAATAGGAATAAATGCATTGTATTGTACCCAATTTGCATCTGGTTCTAATGAACTGATGCATAATTGAATTGTAAATCAATCAATTGGTAGGCAGAATCGTGGATTTAATTTACTTGACTTTATCGAACGACTCTGGAAGCAAAAAAGCGGAATATGCCGAAAATAAACATGCCTCCCTTTTGTATTGTTATTGTTCCGTTTCAGTAAGAACAAACAACAAACAGTCTTTGGTTTCGGTCAGAAATTTCTGTGATGCCTTAAAATATCCACGATTACCCATGGTAACAGCTGTATATATAACATAACCCGATGGATACCGAAAGATCATGCTGCTTTGATTCTGATTTTCTCAATCAGATGAAAGAATGAATCGGGGACGTTCACTTTATCTTATTTTATTTACTTTACTGTATGTATCTTTTTTTATTCATTTTTTGACTTTTACTATATTTATTTTATTATTATGTTTGATGCTCATGAACAAAGAAATGAAATTCGTTTTAGATTTTGTTTCTCGTCCCATTTATCTGGTTTAGACAGTTGATGATTTAAGGAAAAGCAAAACGAAATTTCATGTTATTATGATGATCAAAATGATCAAATTGACGTCTAGGAGATATCCGTAATTACAGTTATTCGTTGTGATTGCACAGACTTGCTGATTGATTCAGAGATCAAATTGAGTCTTTACGGAAGAACTGCTTTCCACCAATAGCAATGATGGCAAAGTACGAGATTTTTTTATGTGAAACCATTTTTAATGAATCCTTGATACTCGATGAAGTCTGAGATTCGTTAATTTACCATCAAACCACTTTGGCCTTTTCCGGTTCATTGGAATGGCTTAATCAGTTACTAACTCATTCTTTTCCGGTATCGGAAATCCAATTAAAGATCTTTAGTTTAGCTTAGTCGTTCGAGCAAGAATTGGCTCATTTCATTCATGACTGATCGTCACAAATGATCAGGTTGTTAACTAACTTCTTGTTTATTCGTCTTTCTTATCTTATAAATGGTGAAATAAATGATTCATACGCTAGAATCTGGGGGCAAACTGGATACTTGTTAGATATACATATGCGTCCATGTAGAATATAAAAAATAGAATAAAAGATCAATCAATGACTATTCATGATTTAATTCCATATTGAATCAATCCCGTACCGATTCCGAATTATAGGAATGTTTGTTATGGTAAAACTTCGTTTGAAACGATGTGGTAGAAGGCAACGTGCGACTTGAATGACATGATCGGCTGTGGATTTTGACATCCATCATCTTCAATGAGGATGCTCTTGGCTCGACATATTTTGTTCTGTTTCACCATTACTCCACGATGTTGGGTTGTAATGTAAATAAAATAGTACATGATGGAGCTCGAGAATAAATGATTATCAGAGGCAGGATCTAGGGTTAGTGCCAATCAATAATTTGGAACGACTTCGTAAGTATATCTTCGATATAGAAAAGGTCAAATTGGACCGAGTTTTAAATAAAAAAGTTTGCTGTAATTGGTGAGACTATTTCGATGATAAAGAAGTGTATCACAGGGGAATTAATGGAATTGAATCGTTCGTATGATTCTTCGACGTAAAGAAATAGCCAAAAGGTATGTTGCTGCCGTTCCGGAAGATTAAAGATCACCGAAGTAATGTCTAAACCTAATGATTCAAGGATAAGTGATTCCAAAACAAGAAAACACCATTTTCAATGATTGTCTCAATCAAGTGGATTGGATCATATCATAATAAGTAAGAAATGGAAATAGATTCCAGACGAGACAAAAAAGGGGTTATAGACCGCTCAATAAATATTTATTTAAGGATTTTTTAAGGATTTCTTTTTTAGTCCTTTGAGAATTACCCAACTTGAGTTATGAGGACGAATGATATTTTTTTATTTTTATAGGAAGGAAGAAGGAAAAAAGACGACTCCAATCATAATTTAATTGATGATTTCAAGGATCCGTTTGCTATAGATTTATATCCATAAATTTTCATCATTCTTTCTCGAGCCGTATGAGGAGAAAACTTCCTATACGTTTCCAGGGGGGGGGGGGTATTGCCCATCCATCTATCCCAATGAGCCACCTATCGAATCATTGCAATTGATGTCAGATCCCGAAGAGAGGGAAGAGATCTTCGGAAAGTAGGCTTTTACGACCCGATAAAGAATCAAACTTATTTAAATGTTCCTGCTATTCTATATTTCCTTGAAAAAGGAGCTCAACCCACGGGAACTGTTCATGATATTTCAAAAAAGGCAGAGGTATTTAAGGAACTTCGAGTTAATCAAACAAAATGAAATTAATGAAATCAAAAGATGGCCAGTACCGGTATAGTAGCTAGTTCTAGTTTTGTTTAATTGTTTCTCCGCCACTCTCACTCTCTTGCTATATTCATACCTATTCACTATTGTTCCTACATGGTTTGAGATAATGTAAGGACAAAGAATTACAAAGAATTTATTTGTCTTTTTACATTTATATGAATATGAGAGGGATAGAAAAAGGATTATATGTAATAACTGAAATCCATGAAATTATGGGATTACCATTAATCAGATGGTTTTCCTTGGGACTCCCTCAAGAAACAAGAGGTCAATCTCGGGGCCTATAGTGATAGTGAATAAATACGATATTCTTTTTTACCTACTTCTTCTTTACTTCACTTCATTTTCATTTCTTGTAGTGCCAATCTAACACAAGGCCTTATCTTATTTATATTTAGTTTATTTATTGTATTTTGTTTTATTTGATTTCCCAATATTTCGTTTGTATTGACAATGGTCTCTCGAACGAATAGAATACAATAGAATTCGATCGTAGATAAATCGATCTATTCTTGCGGTTTCATAGGTTTGGTTTTTTACTTCATTCAAAGGATTGGTTTGAGGGATCGTCTGTGACACAGGAAGTATTTTTTTATTTCCTAAAGCTATACTTATCTGTGAATCTGCTCTTCTTTATTGTATAGATTTTTTAGAATCATAGTTTCTTCTAAACTTGCTGTTATTCTTATGCTTATGTTAGTTCAATGTTTTGACTTGACTGGTTCCGGTAATCAAATCTCTTGATTTTTATTCCGATCGTAATTAGATCCTTATCTGGGTTGCTAACTCAACGGTAGAGTACTCGGCTTTTAAGTGCGGCTATGATCTTTTACACATTTGGATGAAGCGGATTCGTCCATACCATCGGTAGAGTTTGTAAGACCACGACTGATCCTGAAAGGGAATGAATGGAAAAAACAGCATGTCGTATCAATGGATAACTCTGAGAATACTTTATTCTTATCTGGTCATATCAGATCGGTAAAAAATGTCCTTTTGATTCTTAGCTAGAACGGTTCTAAATTCATTCACAGTTGGGTCAAGTGAATAAATGGATAGAGCTATATGGCTCCAATTATAAGGAAAAACCAAAAGCAACGAGTTTCCGTTCTTATCTTAATTCGAACGAATACCCGATCTAATTAGACGTTAAAAATATATTAGTGCCTGATGCGGGAAAGGGCTCTCCTGCGAGTGGATCATTGATTCCTTTAAAAAAATCCTAACTATTCACTGTTCTCCATGAGTTACTGGAGTGTAACCGAATGTGTATAAGAAACGGTGTACTGATAATTAAAATAAAATTAACTCATTCCAAAGTCAGAAGAGCGATCGGGTTGCAAAAATAAAGGGTTTCTAATACACAATCTCTTGTAACTATACCCAAACACGAACGAGTTGGATGGAAAAAGAGAGGATGCGTTGATTAGACGTCTTGTCTCCAGGGTATCCGTTTTTACGATATACCTTGTTAGGACCATATCGCACTATGTATTTATTATTTAATAACCCAAGAAATCCTCCCCCGCATGCGGTTCAAGTTTCATTGCAAACAAATGGAAAAATTGCAATACGAATTGCAAGGCTATTTAGAAATAGATAGATACCGGAAACAGCGCTTCTTATATCCACTTCTTTTTCGGGAGTATATCTATGCACTTGCTCATGATCATGGTTTAAATAGTTCGATTTTTTATGAACCCACGGAAAATTTAGGTTATGACAATGACAATAAATCTAGTTCACTAATTGTGAAACGCTTAATTACTCGACTGCATCAACAGAATCATTTGACCATTTCGGTTAATGATTCTAGGTTCGTTGGGCCCAACAGGAGTTTTTATTCTCAAACGATACCAGAGGGTTTTGCAGGAATTATGGAAATTCCATTCTCGGTGCGATTAGTATCTTCCTTAGAAAGAGAAAGAATAGCAAAATATCATAATTTACGATCTATTCATTCAATATTTCCCTTTTTAGAGGACAAATTATCACATTTATATTATGTTTCAGATATACTAATACCCTACCCAATCCATCTGGAAATCTTGCTTCAAACTCTTCGCACTCGGATACGAGATGCTCCTTCTTTGCATTTATTGAGATGTTTTCTACACGAGCATCATAATTGGAATAGCCTTATTACTTCAAATAAATCCATTTCCATTTTTTCAAAGGAAAATCAAAGATTATTCTTGTTCTTGTATAATTCTCATGTATATGAATGCGAATCCGTATTAGTTTTCCTTCGTAAACAATCCTCTCATTTACGGTCAATATCTTCTCTAGCCTTTCTTGAGAGAACACATTTTTATGGAAAAATAAAACATCTTGTAGTGACGCCTCGTAATGATTCTCAAAGGACCCTGCCCCTCTGGTTCTTCAAGGAACCTTTGATGCATTATGTTAGGTATCAAGGAAAATCAATTATGGCTTCAAGGTGTACTAATTTACTGATGAAGAAATGGAAATATTACCTTGTCAATTTCTGGCAATGTCATTTTCACTTATGGTCTCAACCGGGTAGGATCCATATAAATGAATTATCCAATCATTCTTTCTATTTTCTGGGCTATCTTTCAGGTGTACGACTAACGCCTTGGGTGATAAGGAGTCAAATGCTAGAGAATTCATTTATGATCGATACTGCTATTAAGAGATTCGATACAATAGTCCCAATTTTTCCTCTGATTGGATCGTTGGTTAAAGCTAAATTCTGTAACGTATCAGGGTATCCTATTAGTAAGTCAGTCTGGGCCGATTCGTCGGATT